TTCCTTAAAAACCTCTGCCTTTTTTAAAATATCCTGAACAGTTCCTGTAGGCTGAGCGCCTTTTTCAAGGAAATAGAGAATAGCAGGAACGTTTAAATAAGTTTGATTCTTGATAGGATCATAAAAACCCACTTTCCGAAGATCTCTTCCTTCTCTTCGGGATCGAACATCAATTGCAACGATTCGATAGACGGCTCATCGGGATAGAGGTAGATGAAAAAGAACTCCCCCCCCCCTAGAACCGTATAGGAAGTTTTATCCTCGTACGGCTCGAGAAAAATGATTTGAAGTTTTGTTTCTGGATAAAATTAGAATAAATAGGAAAGGAATCCGTAAAATAAATTAGTCTATAATTTAACTCATAGTCATTTTTATTTAGCTTCCTTCCTGAAAAAAAAAATCATTTGTACTCATAACTCAAGTTCAAAAATTCTCAAATATCTTAAATCAATTCAGATTTTTTTGAGTGGTCTTTAACCCCTCCTTTTTTCGTCTCGTTTAAAATCGATTTGGATTCTTTATTTGGATCCGTGAGACTATTGAAGTGGTGTTTCCTTGTTCTAGGATCCTTCATCTTGGTTTTAAATCATTGGGTTTAGACATTACTTCGGTGCTTCTTAATCCTTTCAAAATGGTAGCAACATACCCCTTTTGTGATTTCTTTCTATCAAAGAATCATACCGATGGTTGATTCGTGCGCGATACACTGCGGATCGAAAAAGTTTTAGCCGTTCCAACAAATTTTTTTGAATTGAAAATTTGCTCGAATCGGACCCTTTCAATTTCTATATCGAAGATATACTTACGAAGTTGTTCCAATTTATTGATTGGTATTAACCCTAGATCGTTGCCCCTGAGAAATTAATCAATACTTTCTACTCGAGCTCCATCACGAACTATTTACATTTTACATTACAACCCAATAAAAAAAGAAGGGTTCTAGTAGAACAGAAAAACGACGTCGAGCCAAGAGCACCTTCATTCCTATATAAAATGGTGGATGTAAGAATCCACACCGGATCGTGTCCTTCAAGTCGCACGTTGCTTTCTACCACATCGTTTTAAACGAAGTTTTACCATAACATTCCTCTAATTTGGAACCAGTATGGAATTGATTCCATTATGGAATCATGAATAGTCATTGGTTCGATCGGTACAGAAACATAGTGATTTATATTTTTATTATCTACATCTACATAGATAATAAAAATTTTTCTGAAGAAATATTAGCAAGACCCGAGCTTTTTTGTATGAATGGAACATTTTTTTATAAATATCTATCTTAAAAAAATATCTAACAGAAATATTAAGAAATCTAAATATAGAAATAACATAACTAACAGAAATCACACGAAAAAAGAAATTCTATTTGACTCTTCAAGTGACTCAATAAGACAGACTGACCCATTCCAACTTCCCAAAACTTTACAAAGATTCAATCCAGAGGGAATCATTACAAATCTTGATACTTGAAAAAGTTTATTACTTGTACATCATTATTTGAGTCAAGTTTTACAGTAAAGACCCCATTTATTATCAATTATCATAATCAAGATAATTTTCTGTTTATTTTCGAATGGATTCCAATGGAATTGTCAATGATGTAAAGCAAATAATCTAAATAGATCGAACAATAAAAAGAAAGATCATTGTTAAATATTTCAAATTTAATATTTTAGGTTTAGGGATGCCAATTTTTTTTCACAAAAAGAGAAACACTTTTTGTCACTGAAATAGGATAACAATACATACCTATAGGCTAAGCACTTCCTCTTTTATATGTATTTTCATATTTTGTTTAACCTGAGGTTAAGTAATCTTTCTACAGATCTATGTCCCATCTTATCTTTATCTGGATTACAAAAGGGTTTAGTTACTTTTGCATGTCATTTGAACTCGATTTAGTTCAGTTTGTGAAAAATTCAGATATGCTTCCGAAAAGAATCATTAAAAAAAAAAAATAGGAATCATTTTCTATCCAATATTAGACCTTGAAACAGAACCTTATTGAACAAAAAAGAAGTATTCGGATACAAGGGATATGCTCTGGGACGGAAGGATTCGAACCTCCGAATAGCGGGACCAAAACCCGTTGCCTTACCGCTTGGCTACGCCCCATTTCTATTTGTATTGGACACTAATACTAATAAAGAATAATATTGGTATTAAGTGTTCGTCAATTCCAGTCCAACTATCTATAGAAAATCTTTCTTCTTTATAGAATTTATTTTTATAAAATTGATTGTAGATTTATAGAATTTATGATAGATTCGTTGATAAGATTTTGACATGTGTATATCTATAATTCAACTGAATTTATTGATCATTACATATAATTCAATTAAAATATTGTATGAAAGTATGATTTCTTCTATTCTCCTTTGATAATTGGAGGATTTTTGATTGAGCGGAAAAAGAAGGATTTTTTTGTCTACCTTACTTTCTTCATTTTTCCTTATATCAATAACTCAATCAAAATGCAATTATCTCGACGAAAAAAAATGTCTGTTATGCTTAATATCTTTAGTTTGATCTGTCTTAATTCTGCCCTTTATCCGAGTAATCTTAGTCTTTTCTTCGCCAAATTGCCCGAAGCCTATGCTTTTTTGAATCCAATCGTAGATGTTATGCCAGTCATACCCCTGTTCTTTTTCCTTTTAGCCTTTGTTTGGCAAGCTGCTGTAAGTTTTCGATAAGATCTTTAATAGTAGCCTATAAAATTCATGATTGATTCGAAAAAAATGATAACAATTGATAAGATCAAATAAGTCTGCTAGTATGAACCTTCAATTCAAACATTGAAATTATCGGATAGCCGCGAGAAATACGGCTCGCCCCCCCATTCCCCCATTTGAATCCTTTTTCCTGCGAAATACCTTATTAGATTAGCTTAAGGTCGCTTACAATATCTAATTGTGGGTATGAAAGTGATTTGTGGTAATCAAAGACTCTTATTAACTATTTCAACTTCATTTGAATTTCTGAACATTCTTTTCTATAATTCATTTCTTGGTGTCAAATATAATTCATTTCTTGGTGTCAAAATAGGATATGTTATATAAAAATGGAGGATCTATTATCTTTTCTCGTTTTTTTTTTTTCAAAAAATGATCTTGGAGGTTGTGTAATGCTTACTCTCAAACTTTTCGTTTATACAGTAGTAATATTCTTTGTTTCTCTATTCATCTTTGGATTCCTATCCAATGATCCAGGACGTAATCCTGGACGTGAAGAATAAAATAAAAATTTCGTTTTTCTTGCTTGATTTTACAATTTTCTTAATATTTTAGCAATATTTTATTTTAGCTATTCCATACGTTTAACTAGGAAAAAAAAAAGAAACAGGGGTTTGCTAAATTGGAAAGAAAAAAATATAAAGTCATCAACGGAAAGAGAGGGATTCGAACCCTCGGTACGAATAAATCGTACAACGGATTAGCAATCCGCCGCTTTCGTCCACTCAGCCATCTCTCCCAATTGAAAAAGATAATTACTATGTTACATTACACATCAAGTAAGGATTAAAGAAAGTATTTCTTTCACATTCTTTATCGTTATTATATAATTAGCAATTCCATTTAGATGCTCGAAAGATCCAAATAGAAAGATAAATAAAGAAGACCTTCTTTCTTTTATTTTGTTCGAAGTGGCCTTTTGGCCTGGCCCGGCCAATATCCAGCCGGGCCTTTTTTGTTCCAAAGAATTCCCTTTTTTTTTTATTTATAGGCAACATATTCTAAACAGCCAATTTAATATCTGTGTAATAATTTCCGTTCTGGGGTTTACATATACTTATCATTTTTGTTATAATGGAAATTGAGAAGGATTTTTGATTCAAAAGAATCAATTAAGTATGCATCGATTTGTATTTTCTTATGTCATTAAGCAAACAAAATTTTATATTCAAATCCAAGAAGCATTCACGAATTATCAGTCAACGAATAGTTAATGGTTCCCATTTGTGATCAATTTTGGTTTTTTTGAGTGAAAATATACATTTTTTCAATTTTCAATATAAAAGCGAGGAGAAGCTTTTTGGCATTGTGTGTTTTGAGATACTATACAATTAATCGAAGGGGTAGATCAAATACAATCAAAAGGGGAAAGGGGATTTCTTTTATAATTTTTCTAATTTTATAAAAAGGATTAAAAAAGGGATGCAAGTACAATAAACTAAAATTTAGTAATCCAACCCAAAAAGGGACATTTTTATCCTATTGTATATCGTTTTGGCGGCATGGCCGAGTGGTAAGGCGGGGGACTGCAAATCCTTTTTCCCCAGTTCAAATCTGGGTGCCGCCTCATCAACAAACGAATCGAAATCTCTTATTCTGTTCTGCTGATATAATTCAACCAAATTTTACCCAGCAAATGAGATTGATAATTTACTTTTTTATATTATAGAAAAAAAAATGATTTTTTTTTTGAAACCCCTCGTCAAAAGTATAATATACTATCTACCAACTCCTTCAGAGAGCCAATCGGGAAAGGGTACGGATTAGATCAAATAGGAAAAAGTTTGTAATAGATAGCAATTGATCTATTTTGACTTTTAAAGGCAAGAAAAAAAAGGAATGGGCCCTCTTTTTTTTATTACTAAATGTTCCATTGTAGTGTGATTGTTTATTTTACTTGTGTTTAGTCTTTCCCGATTAGAAATCATAAATCGTATAGGAATTTTTGAAATGGATTTATTTGATTGGTTCATCAATAGTGTTCGGCCAGAATCCCTTTTTGACTCTAGACCATTAATTCTACTATTATTAGTGAGCAATAATGGAATAATTCTATCATAGAGATAAGGGACATAATTCACATGGATATAATAAGTCTCGCTTGGGCTGCTTTAATGGTAGTCTTTACATTTTCCCTTTCACTCGTAGTATGGGGAAGAAGTGGACTTTAGAAGCACTCCTAATTTAGTTGAGGAATGAAACGGTATCAATTGTTTTATAGATCGTTCTGCAACGCATTTTTTATTCGAATTGAAATCATTTTAAAAGAAAAACATCTTCATTTCCAAATTCCATAAAACAATTATTTAAGATTCATCAGAATAAATAGATGTATCAAATAAATAGAATTGGGTCCTACGTCAATTCTATATATGGATTAATAACTAAATATAAAATATATTGAAGATAGAAGCTAATATAGTATACCAACTTTATTAGAAACAATTTTATACACTACTATAACACTAGTATGGTAAGTAAGAAATAATTTTCTTACTTACCATACTCTCGGATCTCATAGAATACCGCCGATTATAGCCCCTTTGTTTTCATTTAAGACGCAAAAATAGAATACTTTTCATTTGATTTCTTCAACTATTGATAAGAATTAAGAAGTCAAGTTTCATTTAAAGTAATTAATCATTTTGACTGACTGTTTTTACGTAAATTATAAGTAGAAAAGCAGTAGGAACTAAAATGAACAGTGCAGTAGCAATAAATGCAAGAATATTTACTTCCATAATCTCATAGTTTTTTTTTTATTTCACAATAACTCGGGATTTAATCCCATCGAGATGATCAATTTTTCAATAAATTTTTCACTTGTCCATTCAATGAATGCATTACCTATCGATGATCTTCAATCAGATCAATATCATGAATAACAATATCTGAGCTATTAAATTAATTCGTCGTGGAGAATTGAATATATTGAATAGTATAACATAGGAACATCTTTTATCCATACCGAATCCAATCTTGGATTGCCGGACCAATAAACAATTCCTTATTTATCCTTCTTTTCTAGAACCTACCTTAGGTCTTCCTTATAGAACCATCAAACGAAGTATCATCTAACCACCCGCCCGAACTACAAAATCCCAAGAAACAATACAAGCGAAGTGGAAAAAGAAAAGAGAGGAATTAGGTTCTAAATTTTCATGATCTAAATTTCTTTGAAAGACAAAGAAGTATGAGAAAGATGAGTCGCGGGAGAAAATATGGAATCTTCTCTTCACTATTTTAGTTATTTTCATTTTAGTTTAGGGTTTATTCTTTCTTCGACAGAATCCTGAATAAGGGAAACCCCTTCGGAATTCAATAATGCTCTCTGTCCCTTCTTTCACAGAAAATGGAGAGGCGAGTTTATGTACTTATTGGATCCGTCGGGACTGACGGGGCTCGAACCCGCAACGTCCGCCTTGACAGGGCGGTGCTCTTGCCTATTGAACTACAATCCCAGGGAAATCGTAAAAAATATAGCATGAATTTTGGATTCTTTTTGATTCTCTCGTATCAGGTATTTCTTAAGAACAAGAGGGTTCTACCATCTGATAGTAGATTGACAAATTGTTGGGCCGAGCTGGATTTGAACCAGCGTAGACATATTGTCAACGAATTTACAGTCCGTCCCCATTAACCACTCGGGCATCGACCCAACGCCTAATTCATTTTAGACGTTCGATAATCAACTTCCTTTCGTTTCCCAGGCAGATTTGACAAATACATCTCACTTGATATAAAATACAAAGTCCCACCGAGTAGACTATTAGAAGGACTTGACAAATATGGATCACTTGATAGAAAATCACACTCCTATAGTCTTGGTACACCCCTAGAGGGACTTGAACCCTCGTTTTCTCCGTGAAAGAGAGAGGTCGTAACCACTGGACCATAGGGGCCTATGGCTACCTTGATTCATAAATCAACTAGAAATAATAGGTCCCGGCCACCTTTAGGAAATAAAAAAGCGCTAGAAATACAATAGGTAATAAGACAAATACGATAGGTAATTATAATTAATGTCTAAGGCTGCCTTAACTTAATGTAACTCAAGCCGAGAGCCACCTTTAGGAAATGAATAGGAGATTAATCAAACCGAAAAACTCGTTAACTATTCTGGAGGTTAATGGTAATCAAACTTTACCATTAAATTACAATCTTGAAACTTTATTTCGTTGGTCTTTTTCGTCTTTATCTCTCTTATTCACAAAGGGTTCTGCGTTGGATCCAAGATCCTTTACTCTCCAGTGGATTCAAGGTGCTTTACCAAAATATGATTTGACCACTTAAATTATATTGCGCCCTACGTCATACTGTCAATTGACGACAGGATAGGAAGGCAATAAAAGAAGAGAGAAGACGGAAATCATAGATTAGGTATATACGCGCGTTAAGTTTCAATTAATAACAACATTCATATAGTTTTCTGGTATTCAATATTCAAGTAGATTAGAATTTCAATACCGTTATACATTATAATAGATTATAATAGAATAAACTGAATCCGTTTTTATATTCTAAAAAAATCCATAATAGAATAAACTGAATCCGTTTTTATATTCTAAAAAAATCCCAAAGCAGAGTAAACCTAAGTGGTAGATTTCTGTTTCTAGGACTGTTTTATCAATTCCGTTCCGCTTGCATCTCTTAAAATACGTTCAGTATAAATTTTTATTTCGCCTATCTCATAGATTCCAGTCAAAGATTCATAGAATCGAAATTGCAGCATTGCTAGATCTATAGGATTTTATTTGATGGATAA